AAGGTTTCTGCCACCCCTCAGGGAGTGAAGCAGTCAGTAAGAGCTGCACAGTGGGGGCACCGTCAGCGTATAATTTACATAGACATTCTTTAAGGGGGTGGGCCAGAAAGAGCCCCAATTGAATAAAAGAGGAATAAAGGTTTCTGCCACCCCTCAGGGAGTGAAGTAGCCAGGGGATTATTTCGGTTGAGTAACGTAGTATTTGAAATAATTTAATAAAGAAGTAGGTTCATAAATTGTTGCTATTATAAAATTTTACCTTAGGATAATAGAAAAACTGATTGGATAGGCCTAAATATACAATCAGTGTACTATTAATATATATCCGTATATATATATAATAATAACCTATAGGAAATTTATTTATAAATAATCACTTATTGATATGCAGGCACCTTATAACCTATTAAAAATAATGAGTAGGAGAGAAAAAGAGAGTCCTTAAAATATATATCTCCTTTTCGGGTTACCGCAATCTTTATTATTATAAAAATATACATTTATATATAAATAATAGTATATTTAAGCAAGAATTAAAGATCTTATTTTACTTTAATAGTTAATTATTGTTATTTATTTACTTTTCAATAATAATATTAAGTACATTGTAGATTATAAGTATTTATTAATTTTTGGCAAAAAAGATGAAGTATGGAGAAACAGCCTTATAACAAAAAAAAAAAAAAATTACTTTCGTGAAGCCAAAAATAAAATTATTATTACGGTTCAATATTTAAATTGATTGATAGATTACTTTATAATGGGGGGCGGCTAATCGACCATTATCTAAGGTGGTTTTATAGGGACACCATAAATGTGACCCGTGATTTTAAGGTTTTTTATGAAAGTTAAGTGGGGGCACCGAAACTTGGAAATTATTAGGGATTTTAATCTGTTTTGGAAATATGACATTTTAAGAGGATATTAAACAGTATTAAACAGTAAAATTAAACTATCATTCTTTTGTGAAAATATGGGGCGCATATTTGGTGGCCATTGGGTGCGGCTAGGGCAGCGGTTATTCGGTCAATTTAAATTGTTTGATGAATGAGCCGTGTTGATTGATTTGTGGATTACGATTTCAGGCTTATTATGTTGATGTGACGTTGCGAATGCCGGTTCCGATTGGTCGAGATTGAATTCGATGAGTTGGCGTGGGACGTTGATTAGATGGGCCCATGGCATGAGGCTTTTTTTGAGTCGCCAAGGTGTTGCGGATGCTGTCACTGGTGAAGTTGGAATTAGGAAAGATTGGTAAATGTGACGTGAATGCGTTGATTGGGTGGCGGTGGTATAAGGCTTATTTTTTTGAGTGGGTGACTTGCAGATAGTTGTTATCGGTTAATCGAGGTTGAAGTGATGAGTTGGTGTGTTGATTATACAGGTGTCACACAGAAGTTTATTTGAGTTGGTGAGAGTATCGCCGAGTATCTGCGTGAATTGCTGCTTAATGAACCAATATTTTCTATATTATTTATAAAGTTTTATTCTTACTTAAATATTTATTATTTGAATATTTTACATGTAAATTTTTGTGTGATATTATGAAATCTAAATGATTATGTTGTTATTCGCAGTATTTAATATTAATAATTAGGGCAATTTAGAATTAGTAATTTGATGTATGGTCGACAAAAGTCGTGCCAGCAGTCGCGGTTATACGTAGGATTTAAATAAATATTATTAGTGTTGAAGTTAATTGATTTATATTGTAAATTTGTAATTGATTTTAAAAGGTGGAATTTGAAAATTAAATATATTTTATTAGGTGATGAAGCTTTGAAATTTAAATTTTAAACTAGGATTAGATACCCTATTATTTTTAAATATAAATAGATTACACTTGAGTAGTAATAGTTAAGTTCTTGAAACTCAAAGAATTTGGCGGTGTTTTAGTCTTTTCAGAGGAATCTGTCCTGTAATTGATAATACACATTATATTTTATTTAATTTTGTAATGTCAGCTTGTATACCGCCGTCGTAAGATTATCTTTTAAGAGGAATAATTTTCTGGTACTTAAAATAAAGGATATGTCAGGTCAAGGTGCAGTTTATAATTAAGGAGAGATGGATTACAATAAAGGGAATTTATATGGACATTACATTGAAATAAGTAATTAAAGGTGGATTTGAAAGTAATATTGTTATATTATGATAATATGATTGTAGCTCTAAAACATGCACACATCGCCCGTCGCTCTCATTATTTAAGATGAGATAAGTCGTAACATAGTAGATGTACTGGAAAGTGTATCTAGAATATCAGAATGAAGCTTTAAAGTAAAGCATTTCATTTACATTGAAAGGATTTTCGTGCAATTCGAATTATTCTGAAAGTTTTGTATTAATAGTTTTATGTGTTTTTATTTATCTTTAATTAAAATAATTTTATTTATAATAGTTTTAGTATAGTTTATAGAAATAATAATTTGATTTATAGTGTAATAGTATTGTGAAAGAATTATGAAATAATTGAAAATTGATTTTTATAAAAGTAGATTATTAATTGTACCTTGTGTATCAGGGTCTATTAAAATTTTTATACAGAGGTATAATTCTCGAGTTAAGAAGAGCTAATATAGTATGCAATTTAATGTAATATATTTATTAGAAATATTATATTAGTAATGAAATGTTAATCGTTTCTTAAGATATCTAGTTTCTTAAGAAGTGAATTTAATTCTGTTTAGTTTTAGTAATAGTTTAAATTGAATAAGCGAGTATTGAAACTAAAAAATAATTTGGGGGATAAGCTTTAAATTAGCAATTATAATTTTTTTTAAAATATTTAAAATTGTAGGCTTTAAATTAGCTATCAAATTAATGATGTTATAAATTATTTTACATTAGAATGATTTTATAAAAAGTTTAATTTGTGAATTAAGATGATTTATTAAATAAGAGATTATTTGAAATAATGATAGAATTAGTATAAGAAATTGTAGGGAGTGGATATATTGGATAATTTATATTAAGGAACTAGGCAAACATAATATTCGCCTGTTTAACAAAAACATGTCTTTTAGAGATACATTTAAAGTCGGGCCTGCCCACTGAAGAATTTTTGAAGGGCCGCGGTATTTTGACCGTGCAAAGGTAGCATAATCATTAGTTTTTTAATTGAAGGCTAGAATGAATGGTTTGACGAAATATTGACTGTCTCAATATAAAAGTAGAATTTACCTTTTGAGTCAAAAGGCTTAAATAAGAGTGGAGGACGAGAAGACCCTATAGAGCTTTATACATCCTATAATTATTTAATGTAGGATAGTGAGAGTAGTTATAAAAGTGTATTATGTTGGGGTGACAAGAAGATTTAATTAACTCTTTATATAGAACTACATTGATTTATGAATAATTGATCCATTATTATTGATTATAAGATAAAGTTACCTTAGGGATAACAGCGTAATTTTTTTTGAGAGTTCATATCGACAAAAAAGATTGCGACCTCGATGTTGGATTAAGGAATATAATTGGGTGCAGAAATTTAATTTATAGGTCTGTTCGACCTTTGAATCCTTACATGATCTGAGTTCAAACCGGTGTAAGCCAGGTTGGTTTCTATCCTCACTGAAAGTAGTATTTTAGTACGAAAGGACCAAATATTTGAAATAATTTTGTATTATATGATTGTCATTACTATTTTGGCAGAAAGAGTGCCTTGAATTTAGAATTCAAACATGTAAAAATATTACAAATAGTATTGATGAGAGAAATTATAACGAGCTTAGTAAGTGCCTTACTCTTGATTGTGGGGGTTTTAATTGGAGTGGCATTTTTAACCTTATTAGAACGTAAAGTTTTAGGTTATATTCAAATTCGCAAGGGGCCCAATAAAGTGGGATTTTTGGGATTACCCCAACCATTTGCTGATGTAATTAAGCTTTTAACTAAGGAGTCTACTTATCCTCTATTATCTAATTATTTTTTATATTATTTTTCTCCAATTTTTAGTTTATTTTTAGTTTTATTGGTCTGAATAGTATACCCCTTTTTAACAGTGATATTTTCTTTTAATCTTGGATTACTATTTTTTTTATGTTGTACAAGTATGGGGGTATATACTGTAATAATTGCTGGGTGATCTTCTAATTCTAATTATGCTTTATTAGGGGGTCTTCGTGCTGTGGCTCAAACGATTTCATATGAAGTTAGATTGGCGTTAATTTTATTATCCTTTGTGTTTTTAGTTGATGGCTATTGTTTGATGAGTTTTGTCAAGTATCAATATTATACATGATTTTTATTTTTATCTTTTCCATTAATATTGGCCTGATTTGCATCATGTTTAGCTGAAACCAATCGTACCCCGTTTGATTTTGCTGAGGGTGAATCGGAGTTAGTATCAGGATTTAATGTTGAGTATAGAAGAGGAGGCTTTGCTTTAATTTTTATGGCAGAATATGCTAGTATTTTGTTTATAAGAATGTTATTTTGTGTAATATTTATGGGGGGAGATGTTTTTTCATTTTATTTTTTTTTGAAATTAGCATTTTTATCATTTTTATTTATTTGAGTGCGGGGCACGTTGCCTCGATTCCGATATGATAAATTGATATATTTGGCCTGGAAAAGATTTTTACCTTTATCTTTAAATTTTTTATTTTTTTTCTTGGGGTTGAAGGTTCTTATATTTACTCTTATGATTTAGTGAATTTATTTTAGTATAAGTTATTAGAAGAATTAAACTTCTGTCTTATGTTTTCAAAACATATGCTTACATAAAGCTTTATAACTAGTTTATGATCTTATCCCACGATATAAGAACTAAAGGGTTAATTAGATAATAAGCAAAATAAAGTACTGTTAAAATTTGTCCTGTTAAAATATAAGGATCTTCAACGGGTCGGGCTCCAATTCATGTAAGTAAAATAACAATTGTTGTTATTGATCAGAATAGGATTTGATTGATTGGATAAAATTGAATTCCTCGGAATCTATTTCTATTATAAAAAGGTAGGATTAATAAAATAGCAATAGATATAACTAAGGCGATTACTCCTCCCAGTTTATTGGGGATTGAGCGAAGGATGGCATATGCAAATAAAAAATATCATTCTGGTTGAATGTGAACGGGGGTAACAAGGGGGTTGGCTGGGGTAAAATTATCAGGATCTCCTAATATGTATGGTTCGAGGAGGCTGAGGAAAATTAATGAGGCAATTATAATAATGAACCCAAAGACATCCTTAAATGAGAAGTATGGGTGGAAGGGGATTTTATCAACATCACTATTTAGCCCCAAAGGATTATTTGAGCCAGTTTGATGAAGAAATAATAGGTGAATTATTACAGCAGCCGCTACGATAAAGGGAAGAACAAAATGGAAGGTGAAAAATCGTGTTAATGTTGCGTTGTCTACACTAAACCCTCCCCACACTCATTGAACTAAATCTGTCCCTAGGTAAGGAATAGCTGATAGTAGATTAGTAATTACTGTTGCCCCTCAGAAAGATATTTGGCCCCAAGGTAGTACATATCCTATAAATGCTGTTCCTATAACAAGGAATAGAATAATTACTCCTGTTATTCAAGTGTGTATATAATTGTAAGATCCATAATATATTCCTCGTCCGACATGTAAATAAAGACAAATAAAAAAGAAAGAGGCCCCGTTGGCATGTAAAGTTCGTAAAAATCAACCATAGTTTACATCTCGACAAATGTGGGCTACTCTATTGAAGGCTAGATCAATATTTGCTGTATAGTGCATGGCTAAAAATAAGCCTGTAGCAATTTGGATTATTAAACATAATCCTAGAAGTGACCCGAAATTTCATCAAGCAGAAATATTAGAGGGAGCTGGGAGATCTACAAGGGCTCTATTGGCAATTTTAAATAAAGGATGAGAGGTTCGTATAGGTTTATTCATTAGTTTTTTGGCCGGAGTGGTCCTTGAAAGATGTTAGTAATTTTAACAATAGCAATTAGGGTTAAGAATAAATAGTTTACTAATATTAAGGTAATTAAATCAGTGGGTTTATTATATAATTTTGTTAAAAGATAGTTGGACTCATCATGAAGGGTAATGAGGTCATTACCTAAATTATTTATATCTTCATTAAGTGTAATTAAATTCCATAGGGTTGAGTCTCTAATTAGAGAAATTACAATGATTGAAGAAAATAGAAATAGAGTAATAATTAAGGATTTAGTGGGGATGGAGAATAACTCATTAGAGGCGAGAGTAGTAATATAGATAAATAATACTAGTATTCCACCTAGGAATACTAGAAAGAGAATATAAGAAAATCAGAAGGTGGAGGATATTATTCCTGTTGTTAAAGCTACAATTAATGTTTGTAAAATAATAATGAGTGTTATTGCAAGGGGGTGATTAGTTTGGGTGAAAATAATTGCATTTAAGAGGTTGGAGACTATAATTCTAAGATTGAGTATACAAAGGGTAGTTTAATGAGAAAATATTAATTTTGGGGATTAATGATAAAAATGTTTTTTCCTTTGAGTTTTAGAAGCATTAGATACGCTTAATATTGATTTACAAGACCAGTGTTTTTAATTAAACTACTAAAACAATGGTAATACTTATTTATTGAATTGTAATAATTTTGGTGGTTTTAAGAGGTGTGTGGGTATTTTGTTCTAATCGAAAACATTTATTGGCGATATTACTGAGTCTGGAATTTGTAGTTTTGGGATTATTTTTATTATTATTTATATTCTTGAATATATATACTTTTGAATTATTTTTTACTATAGTGTTTTTAACTTTTTCCGTCTGCGAGGGGGCCTTGGGATTATCAATTTTGGTGTCTATAATTCGGACTCATGGAAATGACTTTTTTCAGACTTTTAGAGTTTTACAATGTTAAAATTTATTTTTATGTTGGTATTTTTAATCCCTTTAAGTTTTTTAAATAGATTCTGGTGATTGGTTCAATGTCTATTATATTTAATAACTTTTATTTTTATAATAAGTTGCGTTACTTTTGTTGATTTTTGTAATTTAAGATATATTTTTGGTACTGATATTTTATCATATGGTTTAATTTTACTAAGATTTTGAATTTGTTCTTTAATAATTACGGCTAGAGAAAGGGTCTATTACTATAAGTATTTTAATTCATTTTTTTTGTTTTTTATTATTTTTTTACTTTTGATGCTATGTTGCACTTTTAGCAGAATAAGATTATTTTCATTTTATTTATTTTTTGAGGGGAGATTAATTCCTACTTTATTTTTAATTTTAGGTTGAGGGTATCAGCCTGAGCGGTTACAGGCAGGGGTATATTTATTATTTTATACCTTGTTAGCTTCATTACCCCTATTAGTTGGGCTATTTAATATTTATGGGTTTTATGGTAGTTTATACGTGGGTCTTTTAAATAATGTGAGACTATCTAGAGTATTATTTTATAGAAGATTAATTTTAGCTTTTCTAGTAAAGATGCCAATATTTATGGTTCATTTGTGATTGCCTAAGGCCCATGTAGAAGCCCCCGTATCAGGCTCTATAATTTTAGCTGGTGTATTATTAAAATTAGGGGGTTATGGGCTTTTACGAGTATATATAATGTTGATAAAGTTAGGTTTAGTCTATAATATTATTTGAATTAGTATTAGTCTAATTGGGGGCGTTTTAATAAGATTGGTTTGTTTACGTCAGGTTGATTTAAAGGCTTTAATTGCGTATTCATCTGTAGTTCATATGGGGATTGCCTTGAGAGGAATAATAACATTGACAGAATGGGGATTTATAAGAACATATTCTTTAATAATTGCTCATGGATTATGCTCATCAGGTTTGTTTGCTTTAGCAAATATTTCGTATGAACGCTTAGGTAGACGAAGTTTATTGATCAATAGGGGTTTAATAAATTTTATACCCTCTATGGCATTATGATGGTTTTTATTGAGATCCTCTAATATGGCAGCCCCGCCCTCATTAAATTTAATAGGAGAGATTGGATTATTAAATAGTTTAGTTATATGATCATGGGTTTCAATGATTATATTGATGTTGCTCTCTTTTTTTAGTGCAGCTTACACTTTATACTTATATTCTTATAGTCAACATGGGATGGTCTATTCTGGTATTTATGCCTGTTCTAGGGGGTACCTGCGGGAATATTTATTATTAATATTACATTGATTGCCCTTGAATATTTTAATTTTGAAGGGTGATTTATGTATTTTGTGATTGTATTTAAGTAGTTTATATAAAATTTTGATTTGTGGTGTCAGTGAAGTAAATTATTACCTTAAATCATTATATGGTCATTATCAATTTGTTTTTTGAGTTTTGTTTTTTTATTTTGTATAGCATTATTTTTAGTAATGATAGGGTTATATTTTGTTATAAATGATTTAGTAATTTTTGTTGAATGAGAAGTTTTTACTTTAAATAGATCTTCTGTGGTTATAACATTTTTATTTGATTGAATGTCTTTAATATTTATGGGGTTTGTGTTATTTATTTCTTCTTTAGTAATTTTTTATAGAGAAGAATATATACATGGGGATTTAGTAGTTGATCGGTTTATTATTTTGGTGTTAATGTTTGTATTATCTATAATATTTTTAATTATTAGACCGAATTTAATTAGAATTCTTTTAGGATGAGATGGGCTAGGACTAGTATCTTATTGTTTAGTAATTTATTATCAAAATGTTAAATCTTATAGAGCCGGAATATTGACGGCGCTATCAAATCGTATTGGTGATGTGGCCTTATTAATGGCTATTGCATGGATGCTAAATTTTGGGAGATGAAATTATATTTATTATTTGGATGTAATAAAGGAATCAATAATTATATTTATTATTGCAAGATTGGTTATTTTGGCCGCAATAACGAAAAGAGCACAAATTCCTTTTTCTTCATGACTACCAGCGGCCATAGCCGCCCCCACCCCAGTTTCTGCTTTAGTGCATTCGTCTACTTTGGTAACTGCGGGGGTATACTTGTTGATTCGATTTAATGCAGTTATTGTAGAAAATAATTTAGGGAAATTTCTATTATTGATTTCTGGATTAACAATATTTATAGCAGGATTAGGGGCCAATTTTGAATATGATTTGAAGAAGATTATTGCTTTATCAACTTTAAGTCAATTGGGACTTATAATAAGTATTTTATCTATAGGATTCCCTAAGTTGGCATTTTTTCATTTATTAACTCATGCATTATTTAAGGCCTTATTGTTTATGTGCGCGGGGGCTGTTATTCACAATATGAAGAATTCTCAAGATATTCGATTCATGGGGAGTTTATGTACTCAAATGCCATTAACAGTTATTTGTTTTAATATTTCTAATCTTGCATTATGTGGAATACCCTTTTTAGCAGGATTTTATTCAAAGGATCTAATTTTGGAAGTTGTCTCTCTATCTTATTTAAATAGAATGAGTTTTTTTCTATATTTTTTTTCTACTGGGCTAACAGTGTGTTACTCCTTACGATTAGTATATTATTCAATAACTGGTGATTTTAATTCCTCTTCTTTTCATCCTTTAAATGATGAGGGTTGAATTATGTTAAAGGGCATAATAACTTTAATAATAATGGCAATTATGGGGGGTTGTATATTAAGATGAATTTTATTTCCAACCCCATCGATGATTTGTTTACCTAGTTGGATAAAAACCTTGGCACTAACTGTAAGCATTTTAGGGGGGTGAATTGGGTATGAGTTATCTAAGTTTTCATTATCATATGACTTACAAACATTAAAGAATTATTTAATTTCTTGTTTTGTTGGGTCAATGTGATTTATACCTTTTATTTCTACATATGGTGTAAATTATTTACCACTAATATTAGGAAACTATATATATAAGTGTTTTGATCAAGGATGAAGAGAGGACTGAGGAGGTCAAATAATTTATAATAAATCTGTAGAGTATTCCACTTGAATTCAATGGTGACAAAACAATGATATTAAGTTATATTTGATTAGTTTTGTTTTATGATTTATAATTTTATTGATATTATTATTATATTTAAATAGCTTATATTTGAGAGCATGACACTGAAGATGTTAGGGAAATTGTTAAATTTTTAAATATTTATAAATAAAATTTATTATTTATACAATGAAAATGTATTGTTTTTTTTTAAACTATATAAACAGAAATGTTAATGGAGTTAAACCATTTAAATAAAAAGTTAGCAGCTTTCATTTGATCCTCACATTTCTTTCTTAATTGGAAATATAATTTCACTAATATTATTAACAGTAATATACCGCTTCTTTGGTTTCAATTAATACTAAAATAAATTCATAAGTAAGGATGAAATCATCTAAGATCAAGTCGAAATTGATTGCAATAAATCGCTTCTTACTTAAGGAAGATTGAATTTCAATACTTTTTGAATGCAAATCAAATGTTATACTTAACTACAACCCTATTAAGAAGCTCATTCAAGGGCCCCTTGATTTCATTCATGGAATAACCCAATAAGAAGAATAAACAAAAAAAATAATCTTACTGTGGTTCATGAGATGATATTTGAGGATTGTATAATAATAGTAACGGGCAATAATAAAGCAATTTCTACATCAAAAATTAAGAAGATAACTGCAATTAAAAAAAATCGTAAAGAAAAGGGGAGGCGGGCCGATCTTTTGGGGTCGAATCCGCACTCAAAGGGGGATCTTTTTTCCCGGTCATTAATAGACTTTTTTGAAAGGATTGATGCTAAGATTATAACAACTATTGCTAAAGCAATGGAAATAATAGATATAATATATATAATTCAGATTATTTATTTTGAAGAATTCAATCTTTTTGATTGGAAGTCAAATGTACATAATATACTAAATAAATATCTACCTCATCAATAAATAGAAATGTAGAGGAATAATCAGACTACATCTACGAAGTGTCAATATCATGCAGCCGCTTCAAAACCAAAGTGATGGTTAGGGGAAAAGTGACATATTAAATGTCGTATTAAACAAATGGAAAGGAATGTTGTCCCAATTAGTACATGGAGGCCATGAAATCCAGTTGCTATAAAAAAGGTAGATCCATATGAAGCGTCTGCGATGGTAAAAGGTGCTTCAATATATTCATATGCTTGAAGAATAGAGAAATAAATTCCTAAAATGACTGTGAAAAATAATCCTTGAGTTGTTTGTCTATAATTTCCTTCTATTAAGCTATGGTGTGCTCATGTAACAGTTACCCCTGATGCAAGAAGGATGGCTGTATTAAGAAGGGGAATTTGAAGGGGGTTAAACGGTTGGATTCCAGCAGGAGGTCATATTGCCCCTATGTCAATATTAGGTGATAGTCTTCTATGAAAGAATGCCCAGAAAAATGAAAGAAAAAAGAATACCTCTGAAATAATAAATAGAATTATCCCCCATCGTAGTCCATAGTTTACGGACAGGGTGTGTAATCCTTGATATGTCCCCTCGCGAGTAATATCGCGTCATCATTGGATTATAGTTAAAATAGTAATTAAAGTACCTAGAAATAATAATGAATTATTGAATTGATGAAATCATTTTACCAGCCCGGCGGCTGTTACTAAAGCTCCAATAGCCCCTGTTAATGGTCAAGGACTAGGATTAACTAAATGGAATGGGTGATTGGAGTGTGTAGACATTAATTGACTTCTCTAGAATATAAGGTAGCTAGAACTGCAAATACATAGGATTGAATTATTGCAACCGCAGATTCAAGAGTTAATAAAGCAATTTGTGCAAATATTAAAAGAGACAATAGAGATACTGAAAGGGAGGGCCCCGTGTTACCTAATAGTGTCAGAAGTAAGTGGCCTGCAATTATATTGGCCGCGAGTCGTACAGCCAGAGTCCCTGGGCGGATAACATTTCTGATTGTTTCAATACATACTATGAATGGTATAAGGGCAGCGGGGGTTCCTTGAGGAACTAAGTGGGCAAATATGTGCTGGGTGTGATTAATTCAACCATAGATTATAAAACTAAATCATAATGGTATAGCTAATGTTAGTGTTATTGATAGATGACTTGATCTTGTAAAAATATAAGGGAATAATCCTAAAAAATTGTTAAACAAGATTAAAGAAAACACGGCAATAAAAATAAATCTTCTTCCATTATGGCCTGTGGGCCCAATTAATGTTTTGAATTCATTATGAAGAGTCTTAATGATGGAAAATCAAATGACATTATGTCGGGAAGGGGTTAATCAGTAAATTAGGGGTAAGACTCTTATTCCTAAAAAAGTGCTTAATCAGTTTAAGGATAAATTTATAACATTAGTTGAAGGGTCAAAAACAGAGAATAAGTTTGTTATCATTTTCAATTTAAGGAGATTTGAGGTAAAGATGTTTCTTCAGTGGGAGCAGAAGAAGGCTGATAGATTGTAAAGAAGTAGTTAATAATTGAAAATAATATTAATGCGATAGAGAATATAAAAAATAAAAATAGTCATCTTATAGGAGCTATTTGAGGGATAAAGAAATATTAATAAATAATCAATAATTTCAGTATGACATACTAATGTTATATTTTTAACTAATTTCTTCATCAGAAGTGGTGTAATTATTATAAAATGGTTTAAGAGGCCATTACTTACTTTCAGTCATCTGGTGAAGTTAAGCGTTAAGGATTCAATTAATAAATGTTTTGGTATTAACGCTTTCTAAAACAATGGGCACGAAGCTGTGATTATGTCCCACAAATTTCTGAACATTGACCATAGTATAAACCAGGATGATCTATAAAAAAAGCTTGTTTGATTCAGTCGTCCTGGGGGGGTCAATTTTCACTCCCATAGTGGGAACAGTTCATGAATGTAATACATCTGTTTTAGTATCATCAGAAGTAGGTGTTAATTACTATAAAATGGTTTAAGAGACCATTACTTACTTTCAGTCATCTGGTGAAGTTAAGTGTTAAGGATTCAATTAATAAATGTTTTGGTATTAACACTTTCTAAAACAATGGGCATGAAGCTGTGATTTGTCCCACAAATTTCTGAACATTGACCATAGTATAGACCAGGGCGGTTTATAAAAAAGCTTGTTTGATTCAGTCGTCCTGGTGTGGCGTCAACTTTCACCCCCATGGCGGGAACAGTTCATGAATGTAATACGTCTGCTGCAGTAACTAATATTCGAATTTGAGTATTTAGGGGCAATACAGTACGGTTGTCGACATCTAATAATCGAAAACCGTCCTTAGACATTTCATTGTATGGAATTATATAGGAATCAAATTCGTGTGGAGTTACAAAATCAGTATATTCATAACTTCAGTATCATTGGTGTCCAACTGTTTTTACTGTAATAATAGGATCCATGGATTCGTCTAATAAGTATAACAATCGCAGGGATGGCAAAGCAATGAAAATTAGTGTAACTGCCGGAAGAACTGTTCAAATTACTTCAATGGTTTGTCCTTCAAGTAGATACCGATGAGTGTACTTATTAAAAAATAGGGTTAATATAATATAAGCTACAAGGGCAGTAATTATTAATAAAATTATTAGAGTGTGGTCGTGGAAAAAGATTAATTGTTCTATTAAAGGAGAAGCAGCATTTTGTAAATTTAAATCTGATCATGTTGCCATAATTCTAATAAAAGTATACACTTTATATGTAGAGCTTAAATCTACTGCACTTATCTGCCATATTAGAAATTAGTTAATATAGGTAATTCAGAATAACTATGTTCTGCAGGGGGCAAATTTTGATATCATTCTAAAGAACTAGGTATATTTAAAGAGAATAGAACTGTACGATTAGAAATTATACTTTCTCAGATGATGAAGATAAGAAGAATAATTCCAATAAATGAAATAGTAGATCCTAAGGTTGATACTACATTTCAGGAAGTATATACATCTGGGTAGTCAGAGTATCGTCGTGGTATTCCAGCTAATCCTAAGAAGTGTTGAGGGAAAAATGTTAAGTTTACCCCTACAAATATAATTATAAATTGGATTTTAAGTCATTTGGGGTTTAGAGTTAGACCAGTAAATAAGGGATATCATTGAATAAATCCGGCCATAATAGCGAATACGGCCCCCATTGATAGTACATAATGGAAATGAGCAACAACATAATAGGTATCGTGTAAAACAATATCAACAGAAGAATTGGCTAGAACTACTCCTGTTAGTCCCCCAATGGTAAATAAGAAGACAAACCCAAGTGCCCATAAGAGGGAAGGGCTATATGTAAATTGAGTACCATGTAAAGTTGCTAGTCATCTGAAAATTTTAATTCCAGTAGGAACCGCAATGATTATAGTGGCAGAGGTGAAATAAGCGCGTGTATCAACATCTATTCCAACTGTAAATATATGGTGGGCTCAGACCACGAATCCTAAAAGGCCAATTGCGAGTATGGCATAAATTATGCCTAGGGTTCCAAATGCTTCCTTTTTGCCACTCTCTTGTCTAATGATATGAGAAATTATACCGAATCCTGGTAGAATTAAAATATAAACTTCTGGGTGGCCAAAGAATCAGAATAAGTGTTGATAAAGAATAGGGTCTCCCCCACCTGCAGGATCAAAGAAGGAGGTATTTAGGTTTCGATCTGTTAATAATATTGTAATTGCCCCGGCCAGTACCGGTAATGAGAGAAGAAGAAGAAGTGCTGTAATACCTACAGCTCATACAAATAGAGGCGTTTGATCTAGAGATATACCAGGGGCACGCATATTAATTGTAGTTGTAATAAAATTAACTGCGCCCAAAATTGAGGAAATACCTGCTAAGTGGAGGGAGAAAATAGCTAAGTCTACTGATGCCCCGGCATGGGCAATATTGGCTGAAAGAGGTGGATAAACAGTTCAACCAGTTCCAGCCCCGTTTTCTACTATACTACTGGCTAATAAAAGTGTTAATGAGGGGGGTAATAGTCAAAATCTTATATTATTTATTCGAGGAAATGCTATATCAGGGGCCCCGAGTATAAGGGGTACAAGTCAATTTCCGAATCCTCCAATTATAATTGGTATTACTATAAAGAAAATCATTACAAAAGCGTGTGCCGTTACAATAACATTATAAATTTGATCATCGCCAATTAGAAATCCAGGCTGGCCGAGTTCAGCACGAATTAATAGGCTTAGTGAAGTTCCAACTATTCCAGCTCAGGCTCCGAAGATAAAATATAAAGTTCCAATATCCTTATGATTAGTTGAGAAGAGTCATTGTTGCGGTAAAATGGCTGAGTTATAGGTGATAAATTGTAAATTTATTTAGGAGATTTTAATCTCTTTTACCAGGCCTTATAGTCATTTAATGATATTAGACTGCAATTCTAAAGGAGTGGACTATCACTAAGGTTTAAAATTAAGTATTTTATTTACAGCTTTGAAGGCTATTAGTTTTATTAACTTAAAACCTTATATTATATTAAAAATTAGTGATCTGAATGTTAGGCCTAGCAACGAGATTATTGTCAGTGTTATTATAATAATATAGAATTCGTTATTGTAATAACACTGATAGTTTCACTTTACTTCAGTGTAAGAGAAAAGGAATGCTGCGAAGGTAATTCGGAGATAGAAGAATAGAGTGATAAGAGTAGTGATAACTATTAATGTAATAATAAATAAATAATCTAGTTCTGCTATGGCTTGAATAATTAGTCATTTTGGTAAAAATCCTAGAAAGGGGGGTAGCCCCCCTAGTGATAAGAGTAGGGAAAACAAGCAAAATTTGATTTTTGGGTCGTTATTTATTATAAGAAAGTTTTGATTAATATGAAAAATTTGAAAGGTATTAAATATGAAGATAATTGAGGCACTTAAAAAGGAGTAAATTAAGAAGTAGAATTCTCAAAGGTTCTCCCCGGAGATTATTGCTGCAATTATTCACCCTAGATGATTGATAGATGAATAGGCTATTAATTTCCGGAGAGATGTTTGATTTAAGCCCCCTAAGGAACCAATTATAATAGAAGATACAATAACAAGTGAAAAAAAAATATTTATTTTAATTACATAAGAGATAAGTATTAAAGGTGCAATTTTTTGTCATGTTATTAAAATTAAACTATTTCATCAGTTTAATCCTTCTATTGTCCCGGGGAATCAGAAGTGGAAGGGGGCTGCCCCTATTTTAAGTAATAAGGATGAACTAATTAATAGTAAAAATACATCATGATCTATAATAATAGAAATATTTATTATTAAGAATATTATGATAAGAGAGAATAGTAATAATGAGGATGCGACAGCTTGAACAAGGAAATATTTTAATGATGCTTCGGTGGATATAATATTTTTTGAGTTGGATATTAAAGGGATAAAAGATAATAGATTAATTTCCAGTCCTATTCAAACCCCCAATCAAGATGTAGAAGAAATCGAGATTAATGTCCCTATAATTAGTGTACTCAAAAATAAAACTTTTGAAGGATTTTTGAAAATTAAAAAGGAGGATGCTCCTATTTATGGGGTATGAACCCATTAGCTTGTGATTAGCTTACCTTTTTACAAGCGTATGTTTAGGTGTATGATGCACGAAAGTTTTTGATACTTTAAGAAGTAGTTTAAATCTGCTAAATATAATAATGAAGGTAAGAAAATTTACATAATTTACTCTATCACTGTAATCCTTTTGTCAGGCACTTCATTTTTAAGACGAGTTTTTAACTACAGGTTCAAAAAAGTAGTGAGGTATAGTGGAGTTATTATAAATTATAAATAAAAAA